GATCAATTTCTAGTCGCATAGCTTCATAATAATTCTGTAAAGCTTCCGCATAATTTCCTTCGGATTGAGCCGACATCCGTTGCGGTCGTCTTCGATTCAAAGAATCTCCGTTCCAGAACCGTACGTGAGATTTTCATCTCATACGGCTCCTCCTTTTTTATGTGCATAATGAGAATAATACATGGAATCATCAAAAAAGATTGAAATAATTTCATTATGAACCGAACGGGGCTAGTGTTTTTACAAGAAATCTCTAACCAACCTTCCTGTAAAAGATCTTTTCTTAACATCAAGTATCTTGGTACTAGATAAAAATGATAACTCTAACAATTTCTTTGTTCTTAACACCCCTTAATTTCCGGGAATTAGTCACTTCAACAGTCTTCGATGGTTATACGGGTATCCAAAATACGAACGAGATGGATATTTGTTGTACCAACCATTCTTGTTAATCCCGATTCCGATAAAGAAAAGGTATAATTTATAACAAAGTTTTCGTATTGTTGATTCCTAGGCGTAGTGCTTCTTCCCCTATGCTGCCTATTGGTACTAGTGAAGTAGGGTTGACCTAACCCATAGGTCATAGGTGTAACCTTTCGCTCAATACTAGAATCTAAAATTGAAGCATCTGAGGCTGCATTAATCGGGGATACACGACAGAAGGAATTGTTTTATTTACAAACTTCACCTTCACAATAAGCGTAGATTTATTTCAATAATCTTTTTATTTCTCTCCCAAATAATGTATCTTTCTCCGAAGACTGAAATCGGTAAAGAAAAAAAACATCAAATCGCACCATCTCTGTAATAGGTGAATGCCTCTTTTTCTCCTGAAGTTGTCGGAATTATTCGTAATAAGATATTGGCTACAATTGAAAAGGTCTTATCAATAAAATTTCCATTTATCCGAGATCTGGGCATAGGTAGCAGTCCATTCTATAATTTCTTTTACTTACCTCTTGTGGGAAAATGATCCCACAAACAAAGAAATTGTACAGTACGAAATAACATAAAAATAAAAAAAAAAAAAAATAGATCAATTGATTCGTTCTAATTCATTGATTTAATTTGGTATAAATATTGTAAGTAAAAAGAATAACTATTGGAAAAAGATGGGAGCGCCGTCTTCGCAAGAATGAAATGAATAGATATATATCTTTTTTTAACAGTTTTTCACAAAAAAAAAATCATTTTTATCCCCCCCTTGAAGGAAGGGTTTTTCTTTGATGAAAAGTTTTCTATATTTTTTTTATAGTTAGAATTGACTGTACGTACCTATCAAAAAATCTAATATGAATGACTCACTATTCACTCGATTTCTGGGCCATAATCATTATGTAGGAGAGATGGCCGAGTGGTTCAAGGCGTAGCATTGGAACTGCTATGTAGGCTTTTGTTTACCGAGGGTTCGAATCCCTCTCTTTCCGTACCTTTCACCTAATTCACCAATCTTATTAACAGCAATGTATCAAAGCAAATAACAATGGATACCATTATTCCAGTTAGACCTTTCTTTTATTTTGATATAGATTCTTTATTCCTATGTTCCGCAGTACAGAAAATAAAATACTGGAAAGAGTAGACAACAGGGAATGAGAATCTCCCTACCGATCCGTGATCCATGAATGGGAGAAAAATCCCCGTATCAAACTCCTTACTTTGGTGGGGATTTTTGCTTAGGCGAAAAGGGAAAAATTGTCCGAACCCTTGTTTTATTGTTTTATTTTAATTAGGTTTAAGTCTGACGAGAATAATATTCTACAACCAGCAATTCATTTATTTTCAAACCGACCCATTGACTATCTATTATTTGATTGACTAATCCTTTATATTGGAATGGTTGAAGGGTCAAATGTTTTGGCAATTCCTCGCGGGGGGGTGAATCAAGATAATTTTGAATCAGAGCTCTAGATTTTTGTTCATCCCTCGCTGTAATAATATCGTGGGGTTTGCAGCGATAACTTGGTATATCTACTATACGACCATTAACTAAAATATGTCTATGGTTAACTAATTGGCGGGCTTGGGGAATAGTTGAAGCCATACCCAATCGAAAAAGGATGTTATCCAAACGCATTTCAAGTAATTGTAGTAAAACCTGACCCGTTGACCCTTTGGCTTTTCCGGCAATACGAACGTATTTAAGTAATTGTCGTTCTGTAAGACCATAATGAAAACGCAATTTTTGTTTTTCTTCTAAACGAATACGATATTGAGATTTTTTACTGGAACGTGATTGGTTTCTAAGATCGCTTCCGGCTTTAGGCCTTTTACTAGTTAGTCCCGGTAAAGCCCCCAGACGGCGTATTTTTTTGAAACGAGGCCCTCTGTAACGCGACATAAAGACTCCTTATTTTATTGAAATTTCATAAATTAAAACTAAACTAAATCATAATAAATAAAGCGAAATCTACTAAAGTATTGTACCACAAAGAATAATTAGATGAATTGTATAAATATCCGGACCTTATTGTATTTGTATATGTCTAAAAAAAACTAA